TAATATCTCGTGGTTTGCAGCGATAACTTGGTATATCTACTATACGACCATTGACTAAAATATGTCTATGGTTAACTAATTGACGGGCTCCGGGAATAGTCGGAGCCATACCCAATCGAAAAAGGATGTTATCCAAGCGCATTTCAAGTAATTGGAGTAAAACCTGACCTGTTGACCCCTTGGCTTTTCCGGCGATACGAACGTATTTAAGTAATTGTCGTTCTGTAAGACCATAATGAAAACGCAACTTTTGTTTTTCTTCTAGACGAATACGATATTGAGATTTTTTCCCGGAACGTGATTGGTTTCTAAGATCACTTCCGGCTCTAGGCCTTTTATTAGTTAGTCCCGGTAAAGCTCCCAGGCGGCGTATTTTTTTGAAACGAGGTCCCCGGTAACGCGACATAAAGACTCCTTATTCTTATTTATATTGAATTCTTATTGATGAAATTTCATTTTACAGAATAAACCTAAACTAAAACTGAACTAAATGATAAATGAAGCGAAGTTTACGGAAGTAGTGTACTTGTACTCTAAAGAATAATTAGATGAATGGGACAAATATCCAGACCTTTCTATTCTATATATATTCTATATAGAGATTCTATATAGATAAAATAGATAAAAAAATAGATAAAAAGGGATTCTTTTCATGACATAGTTGGAAGTTCCTATAAGATAAAAAATATATTTTCACTAAAATATTCTTTGATTTCAGATTTCAAAGGAACATTCTCAATCATGTAAAAACTCGAAGAAAATAAATAGAGAAAAGCCGGCTATCGGAATCGAACCGATGACCATCGCATTACAAATGCGATGCTCTAACCTCTGAGCTAAGCAGGCTCACATAATCGAAATTCTACCTGCATAGGGATTCAATAAACTATTGTCATCTTAGCTATTAATTAATATAATATTAATTAATAATTAATATACTTATATTTGATATTTGAATTCTTAGCGATTCATATTAGCTAGTCATAATGAATATAGAAAAAATATAATATAGAATTGAAAGGAAATATTCAATACTCATACTTACCATAGAATATAACGATTAATCTATCGATATATAATTTCGATTTATTTTTCTCACATCACAATTATATAGCACAATTTTATAGTATAGCATTTAATATTAAAAAATATTTGATTCGATAGATTTTTAGATTAAATCATTTTCGTTTTTGCTTTCAAATGATATTTGAAAGTCTTTTTATTACACTTCTCTATTTTATTCCATATCATATATATTTATATATTTCTAAATGGAATAATTTTTCTAAATAATGAGACATTCTTGCGCTCTGATTCGTAAAGATGGAAGCTCAGACGAAAAAAAGAATCGACCGTTCAAGTATTCAAAATTGCATGGGAAAAACCAGCGGAAGAGAGACATATATACGTGGTATATATCCATCTATATTGAATTGCGGATACAGAAATGATAGAATCGTTTCTGATTGGACCAAATGCGGGTGCGGGTTTCCTATAGAAGATGAAAGAAGATAGCCAAGAAATCAAAGAGGAGAAAAACTTTTTCGAGATAGGAATTGGTATTTAATGAATTCAACGGTTCCAGTAGAAATTAAATAAAAAGGAGAACGACATCTCAATAAAAATGAGATCCTAATCTCAAAACAAAAAGGGGGATATGGCGAAATTGGTAGACGCTGCGGACTTAATTGGATTGAGCCTTGGTATGGAAACCTACTAAGTGGTAACTTTCAAATTCAGAGAAACCCTGGAATTAATAAAAATGGGCAATCCTGAGCCAAATCCTGTTTTCCAAAAACAAACAAAGGCCCAGAAGGTGAAAAAAGGATAGGTGCAGAGACTCAATGGAAGCTGTTCTAACAAATGGAATTGACTGTGTTGCATTGGTAGAGGAATCCTTCCATTGAAACTTCCGAAAAGATGAAGGATATACGTATATACATACGTATACGTACTGAAATACTCTATCAAATGATTAATTGATTAATGACGACCTGAATCTGTATTTTTTTATGAAAAACGGAAAAATTGTTGTGAATCAATTCCATATTGAAGAAAGAATCGAATATTCATTGATCAAAGCATTCACCACACAGTCTGATAGTTCTTTTGCAGAACTAATTAATCGGACGAGAATAAAGATAGAGTCCCATTCTACATGTCAATACCGGCAACAAGGAAATTTATAGTAAGAGGAAAATCCGTTGACTTTAAAAATCGTGAGGGTTCAAGTCCCTCTATCCCCAAAAAGCCCATTTGACTCCTTAACTATTTATCTTATCCTTTTTTTTCGTTAGTAGTTAAAAATTCGTTATCTTTCTTATTCACCCTACTCTTTTACAATACAAACGGATCCGAGAGAAAAATTTGTCTCTTATGACAAGTCTTGTGATATATGATACATGCACAAATGACCATCTTTGACCAAAGACTCCCCATTTGAACGAGTCATGGTTGATATCATTATTCATACTAAAACTGACAAAGTCTTCCTTTTTTG